TTAACATAATGACACCGAGCCCTTATTGCAGCCCGTGCTACTGAATCAGCGGCTTTATTCTTGGTACCAACAATTAAAAACTGTTTTCCCCTACTTGCTGCATCAAAAACTAAATCACAAGCTTCTGATAAAAAACGAGCAGTTTTAGTAAGATTTGTAATATGAATACCTTTACGCTTGGCAGAAATATAAGGTGCCATCCTAGGATTCCATTTCCTAGTACCATGACCAAAATGAACTCCCCCTTCCATCATCTCTTCCAAATTGATATTCCAATATCTTCTTGTCATTTCTCCCCCCCACTTCCGCTTTTTTTTGAAAAAAAAAAAGCGACGAGGTTGCCCTGAACTAAATAATTGTTCCGATGGAACATTTTCTTCTACCGGAGATTGGCCGTGTCGATGTCGATACACGATCCAAACCCCTACCCTCTATTCGTTATTATCTTTATTTCGATTACCACATAAAATGACCATAAATAAAGAGTTTTTTTTTAATTCAAATTTAAAAAGAAAAAGTATGAATCCACTTTTAGGAATCATTAAATCCTCTAAATGATTGTTCTGATGTATCATGAAACTTCTTTGAAATAGAAGAATCAAATAATTCTCTGTTGTGGAACAAAATATCTCTGATTTCCCCCTCGAAAAAATTCTTCTTTTTGGTTTTCAAAGGAATGTTCTTATGTTGCCTTGAACGATGCACTAATCCTTTGAATCCGGTACCAACGGGTATCATCCCCCCTATAACAACGTTCTCTTTTAGGCCTTTCAACCAATCGATACGGCCCCGGAGAGCAGCTTTGGCTAAAACTCGAGCAGTTTCTTGAAAACTCGCTTCAGATATGAAACTTTGCGTATTCAAAGATGCCCTTGTTATTCCCAATAGGATGGCGCGGTAACAGATCGATTCTTCCAAAGCGCGCCCCGTTCGCGCCGCTCGCAACAATCCAATTATTTCTCCAGGTAAAAAAACATTAGACATTCCATCCTCTGAAACCAACACCTTTGATGTTATTTGGCGTACAATAATTTCTATGTTCCTATTATGGATTTGCACCCCCTGGGATCGATAAACCTTTTGGATCTTATTAACCAAAGATATACGACTTTGCACTATAGTTAGCTCAGCCCCAATCAAGAATCCCCAAGGAATTCCAAGAATTTTTTTTATATGCTCGTTCCAACCCTCAATTCTTTTTTTTAGGTTCATCGATATTGAATCAATTGAACGCACTTCTAACACTTGTTCCACTTTTGGAAGACCCTGCGTTATATCACCGGATCTCGATTTTTCATATATAAATGTAACTAATGTATCTCCTTCGTAAAGGATTTCTCCATAATGACCATGAACAGTTGCTCCTGGAGTGGCCAAATAAGGCTTGGCGGATCTTATTACTACAGAGTCAACTTGAACAATCAAAACTTGACCCGATTTGAGATGGGGTCCGTTTTTGGCTATACATACATTTTCACAAATAAACTGTCCAAGACTAATTATTGTAGATCTTTCTTCAAAATAATTATGATAATAATTAGGATGACAAAAATACCAATTCAAATTGAATGAATTCAAAACGATGTTACTGCATGAATCGGGATTCAAAATTCTCCCATTTTCATCCATTAAATAATAGTTAATTACTTGAAAAGTCTGTTTTAAATTTTCAAGTTGCAAATATTTAGTTACCAAAATAGGATTATGAGTTATTAAATAGTAAAATGAATAAAAATTCAAAAATTGAAGGACTGTTCCTAAAGGGCCAATCAAATTCCTAATTTGAATTATAGGATCTGTTTTAATTGATTCTTTTATCACATTGTGATATTTTCCAGCGTTGAATGGACCCATTCGGAAACAATTAGATGATGACAAAATTATCAAAGATGGGCATTCCTTATTTTTATTTAACAACGTGCGAATAGTTCCTTGATTTTGGCTAAGTGATTGTTGAATTTTTGTCTTGGAATAAAAGGGATTGCTATTGGTGTAATCTGACACATTATCTGAATCTGAGATCAATCCTGAGCCTGAGGGATCATTCCTTTTTCTGAGATACGAAATAGGGAATTTCACTAAGTCAATTCTTAGGAAATCTCGAATCAGACCATTTGTACTTACTTCAACAAAGGAAGTATGAGCCTCTTCGATAGAAGAACTTTTTTTGTCTTGGTCCCAATTCAAAATTAAACAAGTCCGAACTAATTGAATACTTGTATCAGAAATTCCCCGAATTGGTTTGCCATTTCTGTAAACAATATAATTGACAACTCGAAGTTGTATATTATCCCTTTCTTGTAACAGATCCGGGGGGAAGAGTGTTGCTAAATTTATACCGTCCGATATTTCATATGTCACTACGGGTCGAACTAAAACAAAATACTTTTTCTTAGTAGGTGTGATCCGTTGGACATAGATCCAATTTTTCAATTTTTTGGATTCCTTAGAATTTGTTTTTCCTGTTCCTGGGGGTATCAAGATCCCACTGTGTCGGGAT